AAAAAAAATGAAAGTAAAGGTTTTATTTTTTTTGATAGATCGTTTCGATATATCGTAGGGCACTTTTTTTCTTCTCATTCGAGATATTATGGGCAATTAACCAACCTATTAATGTACTGAATCCAATGAGTTAAAAAAAAAGTAAAAGGGAATATCAGGTCGTTCGCCCCAAAATGGATTAGATCCTTTTTATTGAAAAAGAAAAGAAATGATCAAAATTGAAGTTCTTTTAAAATCCAATTTTTTTATTTTATTCCAAAATTACTTAAATATAATTTCATTTTTGAATGAAGTTACACGACACAGTTCTTATTACTATTACTTTACTCAACTCACGAATTGCACAATGAATCTCTGTCGATTCGGAATCACAGGACCGATCGATGTCACAGCTGATGAATCAAGAACTTTCAATTGAACTAAACTAATCCTGTCAATTGGTTTTTTCTTACCGTTACTGTTGTATCTGAGAAAATTGAAACTTAGGTAAATGTTTTATCAACATATGTAACAAAAGAACATATCTAATTTAGCTCTTTCATGCCTACTATAACTAGTTATTTCGGTTTTCTACTGGCTGCTTTAACTATAACCCCAGCTCTATTGATTGGTTTGAATAAGATACGACTTATTTGAAATGAATTGAATGAACAATTCATAAAAATGAATATTTCTCTGAGATTCCAGGTGTTCCATGGTTCCTTTCCACATCAATTGCCAATTCTTGGTTATTGAGATTCACGGATAATTCAGATTAATATTTAGGGATAGATCTTATCCATCTTTTTATCCCCTCAAAAAACCGAAATATGATTGAAGTTTTTCTATTTGGAATCGTCTTAGGTCTAATTCCTATTACTTTGGCAGGATTATTCGTAACTGCATATTTACAATACAGACGTGGTGATCAGTTAGACCTTTGATTGAGTAACATTTATTTTTTTTGATTGACCTCCTCCCTGCGGGAGGTCAAATTCAAGTTTCAATTAAAGTTTTTTTTGTTAAGTTTTTTTATTGTGATTCGACATAACATAAACGGAATCACGCTCTGCAGGATTTGAACCTACGACATCGGGTTTTGGAGACCCGCGTTCTACCGAACTGAACTAAGAGCGCTTTCTTATTACAGGAGATACGACTGTAGTGTAAAGAAAAGGGTTTTTTACCCCCAAACATATCTTGCATACGTATAGCATGCAAAAATGAAAGATTATGTCCAATTTCAATCGATCTTAATTAATCCCTCGTTACTGCCCATAAGAGAAGTAATAGGTAGGGATGACAGGATTTGAACCTGTGACATTTTGTACCCAAAACAAACGCGCTACCAAGCTGCGCTACATCCCTTTTTAAAGTTCTTGTACAGTGTCATTGTACAAAATCCCTGTCTTGTTTTCCACATTGTTATTTTCCCCTCTATCTATATACAATTTTCTTGTCATTTCTTCTTTTTGGTTTCATATAATAAAAGAATTTTATACATCTGAAACCTAACGTATAAAAAAAAATTAAAATTTATCTTATCGGCGTATCGTATAAAAAAAGAATAAAAATTTATCGGAAATGTTCAGGAAGAAGGGGTCATCTTTTTATTTTTTAGGGACAGGAAAATATCATCTATTGGTTCATTGTACATATCTATTTTAGTTAGGAATTCCGCGTAAAGTAAAAAAAAATACAAATGATCTTGAACTACAACATCTGACCATACATATATGTATTACAATAAAGAAGGAGGATTTTCAATGCGAGATATAAAAACATATCTCTCCGTGGCACCTGTGCTAACTACTCTATGGTTTGGGTCTTTAGCAGGTCTATTGATAGAAATTAATCGTTTATTCCCAGATGCCTTGTCATTCCCTTTTTTTTCATTCTAGTTATTAATATGCGAAGAAATGAAGAAAATTAGGGATACAATTCTACGTGACGTGACTAAAATTTAGCCCCTTCCTTTTTTTTTTTTCAGTTCTTTAGGATAGGAGGATAGGAAGGAAAGAAAAAGAAAAAGTGTATTGAACCTCGACAAAAATCTGGTGAATCTAAGATCGAATTTTGGGGAACAGAAATGGAAATGTGTATCCAGATCTAGGGCAGGATCCACGAAATCATAGCATAGAAAGAAGATACTTAAATGAAATATTGGGATTTAAGATAGGAATAATTGATAGTTAGAAAGAAATTGTATTACTTAATAATTACTTTATTATTTATTATTACTATTACTCTATTAATATTAATTGTAATTATATAATTACAACACATACAACACAACGAAATCTTTAGCTTTAGAAATGAAAATTGAATTTCAAGTTAGTAACTTCTATTGATTTTCTTATTGATTTTTTTGTTCTTTTATTCTTCTTCAGTTCGGGTCGAAAATAGAAGAAGTTAAGTCGATCCAAATCAAAATCAAAAGGGGGTTCATGGCCAAGGGTAAAGATGTCAGAGTCAGAGTTATTTTGGAATGTACCAGTTGTGTCCGAAATGGTGTCAATAAAGAATCGCCGGGTATTTCTAGATATATTACTCAAAAGAATCGACACAATACATCCAGTCGATTAGAATTGAGAAAATTTTGTCACTATTGTCACAAGCATACGATTCATGGGGAAATAAAGAAATAGATGGAACGGAACGTGTGCGCGATCTTTCCTTTCCAAGGAACAGGAAGAGGAAGAACTATACATATTTAAGTTAACATATTTAACTTAACTTAACATATATAACATATATAATATACATAATATATACAATACAAACCAAACCCGATTTAATTTTATATATATATACATACATATGATGTGTATTATATATGATATGTATAATATAAACGATGCGAATCAAAGCCTATTTCGGTCAGATCTGAAATGAATAAAGAAATAGAATTTTAGAGATAAGGAATAAACCATGGATAAATCCAAGCAACCTTTTCGTAAATACAAGCGATCCTTTCGTAGGCGTTTGTCCCCAATTGGATCGGGGGATCGAATCGATTATAGAAACATGAGTTTAATTAGTCGATTTATTAGTGAACAAGGAAAAATATTATCTAGACGGGTGAATAAATTGACCTTGAAACAACAACGATTAATTACTATTGCTATAAAACAAGCTCGTATTTTATCTTTGTTACCTTTTCTTAATAATGAGAAACAATTTGAGAGAGCCGAGTCGATCCCCAGAACTTCTGGCCCTAGAACCAGAAATAAATAAACATACTCCTCAATTGACTCAAAACTCCAATCGGAACTCAAGCTCAGATTGATGTTTTGTTCAAAAGGCCTAGAATCCCGATTTATTTCTTGTGTTATAAGAAATAAAAAATGGGGGAAGAAGAAATCTTTTTTTTTTATTGAAACATGTTCGTTCATTCCTATTACTTATACTTATCTTACTTAATTTTTTTTATTCTATCTTCCCGGAGTTCATTCTCCGGGGAATTCTGTTTCAATTTCAATCATTTCTGTATTATATTTTATAATATCATATCCTTTATTTGATAATCTTATTGGAAATCATGTAAAGACAATTCTTATTTGATATAGATATTTGCGCAAGTATTTTACGATTAAGAAGCAATTGCTTCTTGTACAGATTTGGTATTAATCTACTATAATTATAGAATACCTTATTCTCACGAATTACTGCATTTATTCGAGTGATCCACAAACTACGAAAATCCCTCTTTTGCCTGCCTCTATCTCGATGAGAGGAAACCAAAGCTCTCATTTTCTGTTGAGTAGTCGTTCGAGTAAGTCTTGAATGAGCCCCAATAAAGGTTGATGCAAATAAACGAATTTTTGTTCGACGTTTCCGAGCTGTATATCCTCGTCTAACTCTGGTCATTGAATCAAATTAAACCTTAATGAATAACTAATTGATTTCTCTTCTTTCAGTCATCCTTTACCCCCCGTCAATTAATAACAAAACGGATTATTCCGATATATATATAAAATATAAATTCCAATGGCTTTTGCTACTATGACTTTCCCCAACCACGATTTTTTATTCCTTCCAGGCATTTCACCTGGAAATAAGAAATTCTAACGATACCAAATAAAAAAAAATAGGGGGTTCCATCGTTTCTATGGTTACTTTTTTTTTTAAACGGTGAGGTCCTCTCTATACACCGGAGCCCCTTCTTTCATTTTATCAAATGTTATTGTTAACTTGTATAGTTCACACTCTTTGGCTCTACCCATCAATTATACAGTAATAGTTCTTTTCACAATAAGAGTTATTCATACAGTGACGGCATTTAATTATGAAAGTTGGCTAGGTAGCTGACCCTCTTAGTCCGTTCTTTCAAGAATAGGAGTATAACCTTTTTGCTTCTTATAATACCATTTCCTCCGCTTAATGGATAACCATTTGCTCCCAATGGAGAATTGCTTTTCATCTCAAATCTAGGTGATTGGATTTGCACCAATGTAAACCATAAATTCCAAACACAATATAGGTATATGATAGATCTTCTCTATCTATCCTATTCATTGGTACTGGTCATTGATACTGGAAAATTGTCTCATTTGTTAGAACTCATGATCTGAACGAGTCGCACATACACCCTAGTGCATGTTCCTCGACGCTGAGGGCATCCTCTAAGAGCGGGAGATTTCGTGACATTTCTTATTGGCTGTCTTGTGTTTCTAATAAGTTGTTTAATAGTTGGCATGTCGTATGTATATATAGAATAGAGAATAGAATTTATATAGGATTCTAGAACGGAATGGGTTGGTTTAGATCGATCTTAACCTGATGATTGATGATCATGAATTTTTTTTCTATTCAATATCAAATCGCAGAAAATTCGAATTATGGTTTGAAATGGATTTACATGAAATCCCTAGTATTTTAATTTTCGACCGCTACAAGATCAACAATGCCATGAACTTGGGCTTCTGTTGCTGACATAAAAACATCTCTTTCCATGTCTTCGGATACAACCCATAAAGGATTACCCGTTCTTTGTACATAAACCTTTGTGAGGGTTTCGCGAAGTTTCAGTAGTTCTTCCGCTTCCAGGATAAATTCGCCTGCTTGTGCTTCATAAAAAGAACTAGCAGGTTGGTGAATCATAACCCTGATGATATTGATATAACATCATGAACGGTTCTTCTATCTTGCATGATTGGGCTAAAGTAAGGGATAAAAAAAATATAAGAAAAAAAAATCGAATTGTACAACCGTACGGGCATCTTTTGTGCATACGGCTCTACAATGGAATTTACTTTTTCTTTTTCTTCTCTTCTATTCTATTCAAGAAAGAAATCTATTGAAGAAAGAAATAGAATCCATCCGATCCAGATCGTTGAATGATCCATTTACCACCCTTCCTTTCGTAGGAGTAAAAAAAATACTATGATGGTTCTGTTGCTTTATATATTTATTTTGTCTGTGATTTAGCAATACCAAAGTTCCTTTCTGATACGATCAAATAAGGAAAAAAATGATCTTTTTTTTTTTATTTTTGTACTTTTTCTTTCATAACATAAATATCAGAAAGAGAATTCTGGTGTGGAAAAGAATGGTTTGTGACGCTGAAATGTACCCCCGACACATAAGATCAAATCCGAAATGACCTCTGTTTCATACTACTATCTCGACATAAAATCTCATGTTATGAAAAAAACAATAATGGTTTGCTCATATCGAACTCGAAGTGCCATGCTATTATTACTTATTATTCATATTCAATATGGGAAGGCATAGTATTCCTTTTTTTTTTCAAATAAAAAAACTCATTGGCGCCAAGCGTGAGGGAATGCTAGACGTTTGGTAATTTCTCCTCCGACCAGAATGAAAGATCCCATTGAAGCGGCTAATCCCATGCATATTGTATGCACATTGGGTGGCACAAATTGCATAGTATCATAAATGGCTATTCCTGGTATTACCCATCCGCCGGGAGAGTTTATAAATAAATAAAGATCCCTAGTATCATCTTCTATACTGAGATATACCATGAGACCAACAAGTTGATTCGAGATCTCGCTATCAACTTCTTGGCCTAAAAAAAGTAATCTTTCTCGATAAAGTCGGTTGATTAGGACAAAATTGGTTCCCTTAGGAACCATACGTGCACCTTTGGATGCATACGGTTCAAAAAAAATTGCGAAAAAAAAGAATCAATGTGTCGATTCCAGTTCTATTTCTTTTTTTTTCTGTAACAGGTTTTTGTTTTTCTAATGAAGGGGGTTTTCTTCTTCTATTTTTCAAAAAACATAAGATGAGTTTTTGTTCCCTTACCTATAAAAAAAGAATTTACTGAACTTATTGAACTAACCTCTCATTGATGTATTGTTTCATCGAGATTCAAATCACGATGTCATTTTATTGTTCCTGAATGGGCCCTTTCAATTTTTTTAGGTTCATGTTTGTTCTACTCCGGGAAAAGATCTATCCGAATTCTATTTGTACATATAGGGCAAATGATCTCAGTACCACTTTTTTTTGTTACGACTTCTTTTTCAATTTGTTTCATGTCTTCTCCAAACTATTCGATGTATTCATCATACTACTCCATTGGTTGGCAGTTTGAGATCGCTCCTATAGTAAGTATAAGAGTCGTTTATGATACAAGTGGTAATCGTACATATATTATCAATTTGTTACCAATTTGGTATTTTCTGAACGGAGCCTGGAGACTTTATTTTATCAGTCCAAGTCAACCATAAATTCTTCTAATTGATAATATTGATCCCCAATATAAATTGATCTAATTGTACTTCACGCTCCAAATGATTGATGGTTCACTCAATCTCAATACAATATTTCTTGGGCGAAACAGAGGATATCTCGATCGGGGGAGAGAACGGGTAAATCCCATATGACCCAATATGTCTGACAAGTCGCACTATACGTCAACCCAAACTGCATCTTCCTCTCCAGGACTCCGAAAAGGTACTTTTGGAACACCAATGGGCATTAAATTAATGAAAAAAAAAATTAAGTACTATACTTCACTTTAATATGGAAACGTAACAATGGGTTTATTTTATTGTCTTCATCCTTTTTTCTGTTTATTCTATTTTCTAGATAGATTGATTGGAAGGTTTATAGAGTAAGATAGAATGAATAAAGAAAAATTTTAACGAACGGAGCAATCGATCGTTCGAATGATAAACAAGTATCTATGCATTCGTTCCCACAAAATGGGACCAATTCTCCCATTGCGTATTGGTACTTATCGGGTATAGAATAGATCTGCTTCTCTTTGTTCTTATGAACAGAATTGTTCCGTTATTTTCAATGGAACGGAATAAATATTAACTCTTTCTCATACAGAATCCACTGAAAAGGTTAGGTACTTAGGTACATAGTATAGTCCTTTCCAATGCGATAAAATAAGGTGACATAGTGTCTATTTATCTTTGATAAAGGGGTATTTCCATGGGTTTGCCTTGGTATCGTGTTCATACTGTCGTATTGAATGATCCCGGTCGATTGCTTTCTGTCCATATAATGCATACAGCTCTAGTTTCTGGTTGGGCCGGTTCGATGGCTCTATACGAATTAGCGGTTTTTGATCCCTCTGACCCTGTTCTTGATCCAATGTGGAGACAAGGTATGTTCGTTATACCCTTCATGACTCGTTTAGGAATAACCAATTCGTGGGGTGGTTGGAGTATTTCAGGAGGAACTATAACGAATCCGGGTATTTGGAGTTATGAAGGTGTCGCAGGGGCACATATTGTGTTTTCTGGCTTGTGCTTCTTGGCAGCTATCTGGCATTGGGTGTATTGGGATCTAGAAATATTCTGTGATGAACGTACGGGAAAACCTTCTTTGGATTTGCCCAAGATCTTTGGAATTCATTTATTTCTCTCAGGGGTGGCTTGCTTTGGCTTTGGCGCATTTCATGTAACAGGTTTGTATGGTCCTGGAATATGGGTGTCCGATCCTTATGGACTAACTGGAAAAGTACAATCTGTAAATCCAGCGTGGGGCGCGGAAGGTTTTGATCCTTTTGTTCCGGGAGGAATAGCCTCTCATCATATTGCAGCGGGTACATTGGGCATATTAGCGGGTCTATTCCATCTTAGTGTCCGTCCGCCTCAACGTCTATACAAAGGATTACGTATGGGAAATATTGAAACTGTACTTTCTAGTAGTATCGCTGCTGTTTTTTTTGCAGCTTTCGTTGTTGCTGGAACTATGTGGTATGGTTCCGCAACTACCCCAATCGAATTATTTGGTCCCACTCGTTATCAGTGGGATCAGGGATACTTTCAGCAAGAAATATATCGAAGAGTTAGCGCCGGACTAGCCGAAAATCTGAGTTTATCGGAAGCTTGGTCTAAAATTCCCGAAAAATTAGCTTTTTATGATTACATTGGTAATAATCCGGCAAAAGGGGGATTATTCAGAGCAGGCTCAATGGACAACGGGGATGGAATAGCTGTTGGATGGTTAGGACACCCCGTCTTTAGAGATAAAGAAGGGCGCGAGCTTTTTGTACGTCGTATGCCTACTTTTTTTGAAACATTTCCGGTAGTTTTAGTAGATGGAGACGGAATTGTGAGAGCCGATGTTCCTTTTAGAAGGGCAGAATCAAAGTATAGTGTTGAACAAGTAGGTGTAACTGTCGAGTTCTATGGTGGCGAACTCAATGGAGTTAGTTATGGTGATCCTGCTACTGTAAAAAAATACGCTAGACGTGCCCAATTAGGTGAAATTTTTGAATTAGATCGGGCTACTTTGAAATCCGATGGTGTTTTTCGTAGCAGTCCAAGGGGTTGGTTCACTTTTGGGCATGCTACGTTTGCTTTGCTCTTCTTTTTTGGACACATTTGGCATGGTGCTAGAACCTTGTTCAGAGATGTTTTTGCTGGTATTGATCCAGATTTGGATGCTCAAGTGGAATTTGGAACATTTCAAAAACTTGGGGATCCAACTACAAGGAGACAAGTAGTCTGATACAACATTGCTCTGGTATCTTTCGCCTCTATTTTTTTTTTGATTTGACATAAGGTACTGGAGAAATCTTGATTTGAATCACCATTTATTCTTTGACTCTTTACTTTTCTTTATATGGTAAATGATCCCAAATGAATAGGTGTGGAAGCTATAATTGTAAACCACGATCGAATCTATGGAAGCATTGGTTTATACATTCCTTTTAGTCTCGACTTTAGGGATTATTTTTTTCGCTATCTTTTTTCGAGAACCGCCTAAGGTTCCGACTAAAACTAAAAAAATGAAATAATTTTTCATTATCTCAATTGAAGTAATGAGCCTCCCAATATGGGAGGCTCATTACTTCAACTAGTCCCCGTGTTCTTCGAATGGATCTCTTAGTTGTTGAGAGGGTTGCCCAAAAGCGGTATATAAGGCGTACCCAGTAAAGCTTACAAGTAAACCAGATATGGAGATGGCGACTAGGGTTGCTGTTTCCATTTTTAGATAATTTCAAGATCACAATGGATCTACGATAAGATCGTTTATTTACAACTACAACGGAATGGTATACAAAGTCAACAGATCTCAACCAACGAATAGTATTTTATGGCTACACAAACCGTTGAGGGTAGTTCTAGATCTGGGCCAAGACGAACTACTGTAGGGAATTTATTGAAACCATTGAATTCGGAATATGGTAAAGTAGCACCGGGCTGGGGGACTACACCACTTATGGGGGTCGCAATGGCTCTATTTGCGATATTCCTATCTATTATTTTGGAAATTTATAATTCTTCCGTTTTACTGGATGGAATTTCAATGAGTTAGGTTCATAAGAACTAGAAAGTCCTACTTTTTCAATCAAAAAAATAACTTTACTTAAGAAAAACTCGGATTTCTAGACCATTCCGGTAGTTCGACCGTGAGATTTATTTGTTTCGGTATTTCCGGAATATGAGTGTGTGACTTGTTATAATTGATCCTATTGATAATACAGAAAATGGGCCTGTCATCTCTATCAAGATGATTCTACCTCGTCGGATATTTATTCTAATATCTGGAGCACGGAATATATAGAATAGATCAAGAAAAGAAA